ACTTCGACGCTTCCAGACATTCAAGGAATCTTTTTCTATTCTATTCTAGATCAAAGAGATTCATTGGATTCTCATGCGTATTCTAGATTAGATGGGCTCGATCAAAACAAAAATAGGGCTTCAGTACAATTTTCCAATTTTGAAGATCTTTCGGGGGAGCCGGGTTACTAAAATGAACAAAAAAAGAGTTCTGCACCACGAACTTTGTACCGCGCACAGCACTTATATGGGCTCTCAAAAATCACGTAGGAGCGAGTGGCGAAAGGGAATGGGAAAGAAAAAACGAAAGAAAGGAAAGGGGTTGCTGAGATTCTATTTGGACTATATCTGAAATGAATCTTGCCTATATCCCACCTATCCACTCCTTAAGATCGGACTGTTTGGTTTTCAAACAACTAACTTGAATTTTTGGATATTTGGATATGAAAGATTCATATTTTTTGTTTGAATGAGAAGAGGCGCCATAGAAACAAAGAAAAAAGAAGCCGAAACAGCATCGAATTCTTTTCTGTCCCTATACTACAAAACTACAAAAAGAAAGGGAGGTATATCTCTAGACACCTAGATGGAGAAGTATGGGTCGTGGTCTAGACTAGTAACCAATATGTCTGATGATCCATATCGAATTTTTATGAGTATCTATTAGTAACTAGATGCCAGGAACCAGATTTGAACTGGTGACACGAGGATTTTCAGTCCTCTGCTCTACCAGCTGAGCTATCCCGACCCTTCCCGACATATCATACCCATCCTACTACATGGATTAGGTCTCTGTCAATTCAAATGAAAGAGAATCAAAAAGCATTACAAATTACAAAGTCTTACCCAGGTAATTGCTGAGATCGTTAACAAGAATACTTTGTAAGTTTCATTGAATTAAGAATCATGATATGTACTGTGAATGATTCAAACAGGGGTTCCTTACTTAGAGATGTTCTTTTGTATGTATATTGTACATTTCAAGGACTTGTGATAACAGAGGAGCATTTCTGCTCCGATCCAGGTGGCAAAGCGTAGAGTGAATCGGAAACATATTGTAGAATGGAACCGCTGATGAAAAAGAGGATAGAGTTAGGGGGATGGGCCTTTTTTTTTAGTGTGATTGGGGATAGAGGGACTTGAACCCTCACGATTTCTAAAGTCGACGGATTTTCCTCTTACTATAAATTTCATTGTTGTCGGTATTGCTATTGACATGTAGAATGGGACTCTATCTTTATTCTCGTCCGATTAATCAGTTCGTTAAAAGATCTATCAGACTATGGAGTGAATGATTTGATCACTGAATTTGTGGGGATCGATTCACAATAATGCTTACATTTTTCATATAAAAAAAGAAGGATTCGGGGAGGAATTAATATGAATCGTTTGATATTTCAGTATACGTCTGTAGCTAGGTTCATCCTTCATCCCTTCTTTGGAAAGATTCCTCTAGCAACGCAGTCTACCCCATTCGTTAGAACAGCTTCCGTTGAGTCTCTGCACCTATCCTTTTTGGATTCTTGTTTTTGGAACCCCCCTTTTTCTGAAAACAGGATTTGGCTCAGGATTGCCCATTTTTGATTCCAGGGTTTCTCTGAATTTGAAAGTTATCACTTAGTAGGTTTCCATACTAAGGCTCAATCCAATCAAGTCCGTAGCGTCTACCAATTTCGCCATATCCCCTTTTTTGTTTTGAAACTAGGATCTCCTTCCCCCTCTTTCTTTTCTTTCTCATTTTTTTCATTTTTGCTTATACCGTAACCTTTGAATTCATTAGATAGGATTCTATATCTAAAAAGTTTATCCGTTTACTCCTATTTGATTTCTTATGTTTTTTATCTATCCTTAATCTATCGGAGAACGGGTAGTTGGTCCAATCAGAAATGATTCTAGCATTGATGAATCCGCAATTCAACATGGATGGATCTATACCACAGAATATATACCTCTCTTCTTCTCATTTTTAACGCGCGGTTTTTCATACTTGAACGGTCGATTCTTTATTGTCTTATCGCTCTGAATGAAACCAGAAGAATGTCTCATTTTTTTTCTGTTCTATATTGTATCCTTAATTATCTTGATTCGTTATAAGCCTATATCATATAAATAGAAAATAAAAAGAGAAATTCGATTGATTTTCGATTTGATTTCAATTGAAAAAGGATATAAAATTCTATTTGATTGAGATTTCTTGTTAGAGAAGATTTATTCTGAATTTTCTATTATTTCTTCTTTCTATATGCTAGAGGATTTCTGAATAGCTAAGATCCTGGCAGTTTGCGGAATTCCTATGCAAAATTTCTGTTATGTGAGCCCGCTTAGCTCAGAGGTTAGAGCATCGCATTTGTAATGCGATGGTCATCGGTTCGATTCCGATAGCTGGCTTTTTTATTGGTTCGATTTGCTACTTTAGAAACATGAATGTCTCCTTGACACCAAGGAATGGACTATTGAAAAGAATTCTTTACCGTCTTTTAAAAAGTAACTGATCTAGTATGTCGTAAGAACTTCCAACTATGAATAAAAAACAAAAGCTTCGAGCAGTTAGGAACAAATCAAGAAAAGTCTTCTTAAATTGCTATATATACCAAATACAAATTGCTATATATACCAAAGAGTCTGAATATTGATACAATTCATCTCATTCTTCTTTGTAATACAGTACTTCAGTAGATTTTGCTTCGTTTATCATTTAGTTCAGTCTTAATTTAGGTTTATTCTTTCAATTGAATTTTCAATAAAAAAAGGAGTCTTTATGTCTCGTTACCGAGGGCCTCGTCTCAAAAAAATAAAGCGTCTGGGGGCTTTACCGGGACTAACTAGGAAAGTGGCTAAACTCCCCTCCGATCGTGAAAAGAGAAAGAACAACAAAAAATCTGAATATCGGAATCGTCTAGAGGAAAAACAAAAATTGCGTTTTCATTATGGTCTGGCAGAGCGACAATTGCTTAAATACGTTCGTATCGCTGGAAAAACGAAAGGATCAACAGGTCAGGTTTTACTACAATTACTTGAAATGCGTTTGGATAACATAATTTTTCGATTGGGTATGGCTTCAACCATTCCTGGGGCCCGGCAATTAGTGAATCATAGACATATTTTAGTTAATGGTTGTCTAGTAGATATCCCAAGTTATCGCTGCAAACCCCGAGATATTATTACAACGAAGGATAAACAAAAAACCAGAGCTCTCATTCAAAATTCTCTTGCTTCATCCTCCCAGAAGAAATTGCCAGAACATTTAACTCTTCACTCATCCCAATATAAAGGAGTAGTCAAGCAAATAATAGCTCGTCGTCGGGTTGGGTTGAAAATCGAAGAGTTGCGAGTTGTAGAATATTATTCCCGTCAAACTTGAAACTAACTAAAAGAACAAAACAAAACTTCGGAAATTTTGGCCCCTTATTTCGGCAAAAGAAATCGACCTAAGATAGAGAGGTTTTCCAGTTATGTATCATAAACAGAGCGGCGAGGGTAGTTGCATTCCTTGGCCGCTCTTTCCAGTATTTTTCCATATTACAAAACTACAAAAATGAGTAATCGAGAATCTATATCAAAGAAAGATCCACTTGCTAGAAGTATTCGTTGTTATTTGATTTGATACATTGTGGTCAATAAGGTTCGTGAAGTCCGTGAAGGGGCGGAAAGAGAGGGATTCGAACCCTCGGTAAACAAAAGCCTACATAGCAGTTCCAATGCTACGCCTTGGACCGCTCGGCCATCTCTCCTACAAAATATGATGTTCTGATTATGGCCTAGAAACCCGGTGAATCGCGAATGCGAAAATACATATGATGTATCATTCACCATTCCTCTATTTTCGAAACTCAACTCGAAAAACTATGAATGTTCCTTTGGTCGTTTTGGGAGTACTGATTCAGGCACTTTGGACCCGGATTTCTAGGATGGTCCGGGTCCGACAAGTACTCAAATTCTTGAGACTGATCAATATTATCCCACAGTTGACCGGGTTCGTGGTACTCTCTCGTAATTTCATTCTCTTTTTTTTTGATTTTCACGTTCTGCTCTTGGGTTGCCCCGCAACCTAAGGCCCCCGTAACCTTCACTACTAGGACTATGCCTTCGGAATTCAGGGACTTCCGGGAAGAGTATTCAGGGAAAGTACGCAAAACCTTTGGAATAGTTCATCCAATGAATCACCGTACCGAAAACGTGGACTCTCAAGGCAGACCTGGAAAAGGGAAAAGAACTTCCTTTTTGGGCTAACACCTTCCTCTTTACGGTTGAACCCACACAACCGCGACATCGATGAGGGTCCTCTCGATCGGCGAGACCAGTCCCCGATTCTATGGGAACAAAATTGCGCCCTTGCCTCCGAGCTGGCACGAACCAAAAGCCAGTTGGGCGGCTTAGCCACGTTATGGCTATATACTCAAAGAGAACTCGTAAGCTCTCGTGATTGAGAGCTCTCTATAACGATCAAAGATGCGGAGAAACAGGTTTGGTTTCCTGGTTCCAGGACAATTCTGCCACTCTGCAGGAGAAAAACCTCCGCCTGCATGAGGAAAACCGCCACCTCCGGGAAAAACAGAAAACCCTCGAAAGTGGTCGGTTATAGTTGGAGAGCCGGGTTGGGTTCCTGGACAATGACAATTCTGTCATTCTGCAGGAGGAAAACCTCCACCTGCATGAGGAAAACCGCCACCTCTGGAAAACCCAGAGAACCCTCCAAATTGAGCTAGTAATGCAAAATTATGAATTATCGGAGAACAATTTGAAAATAACGAAGGGTAGAGGAAACCCGGGCAGACTAAAAAAAGCTCTGGAGTCATACCTGGAGTCATACGTTGATCGTGCGCCTGAGGTTCCGTGTAAGTGGAAGGAAGAATAACCCTAACCAAGAGAAAAAGCGAGCTCCGCTATATAGATCTGACGCATCAATGCGAACACTTCGAAATAGCAACTTTTTTCTCAAAGTTAAAAAAAGATTCGTGGCTCGGGGGATAAAAAAAATATGCATTTATCCCCCAAGTCTTTTTTGTGTGATTTCGTACTGTCCAATTCCTTTGTTTGTGGGATTCTTTTCCCACGAGAGGTAATGAGAAGAATTAGGGAGTGGATTGTGAACTATGCCTAGATCACGGATAAATGGAAATTTTATTGATAAGACCTCTTCAATTGTAGCCAATATCTTATTGCGAATAATTCCGACAACTTCAGGAGAAAAAGAGGCATTTACCTATTACAGAGATGGTGCGATTTGATTCTGTTTATTTACCATTCTTAGTCTTACGCGCGAGAAAGGCACATGATTCGGGATAGAACGAAAACAGATTTATATATATTATCTTAAAAGAAACCTGAAAGAAACCTACGCTTCGTGAAGGTGAAGTTTGGAAATAGAACAATTCCTTCTATCGTGTATCCCCGAGTGATGCAGCCTCAGATGCTTTCATTTTCAATTTGAGTATTGAGCGAAAGGTTCCACCTATAGGTTCTTACAAGTCAATCCTACTCCACTAGTACCAATAGGCGGCATAGAGGAAGAAGCACTACACCTAGGAATCAACAACAGGAAAACTTGAGTTATAACTTGCCCCCTTTTCCTTATCGGGATCGGGACTAACAAACAAGAGTGGTTGGGACAACAAACATCCATCTCGTTCGTACTTTGGATACCCGTAGAACCATCGAAGTCCGTTGAAGTGACTCATTCCTGGAAATAGGAGGCGTTGAGGACAAAGAAATTGCTGGAGTTACCTTTTTTTCTATCTACCACCAATACGCTGGATGTTAAGAAAAGGCCTCTTGCAGGAAGGCTGGCTAGAGATTTCTTCTAAAAATACTAGCCCCTGTCAGTTCATAATGAGAATCTTGCAATATCTTTTTTTTGATTCCATGGATTCTTATCATTCATTATGTACAGAAGGGAGGAGCCGTATGAGATTGAAATCTCATGTACGGTTCTGGAACGGGGATTATTTGAATAGAATGAACAACCGTAACGGATGTCAGCTCAATCCGAAGGAAATTATGCAGAAGCTTTACATAATTATTATGAAGCTACGCGACTTGAAATTGATCCCTATGATCGAAGTTATATACTCTATAACATAGGCCTTATCCACACAAGCAACGGAGAACATACGAAAGCTTTGGAATATTATTTCCGGGCACTCGAACGAAACCCCTTCTTACCACAAGCTTTTAATAATATGGCCGTGATCTGTCATTACGTGCGACTATCTCCACTATAGAAAGAGGGAAAGAAAGATCCAATCCTCCAGTAAATACTAGAACGAAAATAGGCTTTCTACATATTTATCGTACAAAGCAACGATTTTTATTAGCTGTAGCAAAGAAAGAGACTTCATAGAAGCCAAAATAGGAAGAAATAAATATGCCTATAAAGACTAGATTCTATGGATAAAAGCTCTAATTGATGGGGGAAGCGCCGTAAAGATCAATTAGCGAGGGTTTGGGCCGATACAATAAGAACTGCTTTACTTATGTCATGATATGAGATAAAAGTTAGGAATCCACTTATGTAATAGAGTCGATCCACTAAGGTATTCAGCAGCGGTGTAGTATCAGATCCCAAAGAGAGTAAGTCCTTTCTTTCTTAGGGAGGAAAAAAAGTCTTTTTCAAAGATTCTATATAAATTTCGATATGAAAGAAACCGAGATAGTTACCTTTCAGAAAATGCTAATGATAGCAGAGATGTCTATGCTTCATTTTTCTGAAGGTGGGAAAAAAGAGAAAACTGAATTCGAAATGAAATCCAAATTCACGTTTGAAGCTCATGGAAATGTATGTAATTAACCTCCTCTGGGTAACCCGAGAAACAAAACAAAAATGGGATTGATTTACGAGAAATCTTATTTCATTAGTCTAGGGGAGATTAAGATGGGATACCAAAATAATTGACTGCTGAGGCTGAGCCGTATGAGTTAGGAAACTCTCAAGTACGGTTCTAAGGGAAGGAATTAACCTACCTATTCTGACCGAGGAGAACAGGCCATTCGACAGGGAGATTCTGAAATTGCGGAGGCTTGGTCCAATCAAGCTGCTGAGTATTGGAAACAAGCTATAGCACTTACTCCAGGGAATTATATTGAAGCGTATAATTGGTTGAAGATCACGAGACGCTTTGAATTTGAATAAGAACACTCTCTTTCTTTTTGTTTCTTGGATCCATCCCTAAAATCCAATAGATCATTCCTCTGGGAAGAGCTAATCATGGAATTTTATTATATCCCTTCTAATTCTAAGATCGTTCTATTTGATACCTCGTAGCGATAAACGCTACCCGACCGAATCCATCCCTATCCGCTATTCAAACTCAAAAAAAAGTCCTTTGAATGATTCAATTTCAATATGGATACCGGGATATCTTTTATGAATGACTAATGAGTGCTCCGATGATTTGGAAAAGAGGACTCGTCATATGTTCTGTGTAAGATAAATCGAGGAAGTAGTTCTATCTAGGCAGTTATCCATTGCGATATGAATACACTAGTTGCACCAAAAAATTTTTTTTGTGTCAAGTCGCAGGT